GGTTATTTCTTCGGTAATCTTAATGCAGTTGCAACAAAAAAGGCCAAAAGACCAAAATTTTATATGTCTCATCGATCCAATTACTTCATTTATTCACTTGATCTTTTTCTATCCATCTTATATAAAATGGATATTAACAAAATCGATTTTTGTCATTATATAACATGCTATTCGATAATAAATGATAATGATAACAATAATAAATGAATAAATAGAGTCAAAAGAAAGGGGGGTTATTAGAAAAAAAGTTATACAAAGCTATATATGAATCACCCCCCACCCTCTTCTCTCTTTTTTTTTTATTTCATTAATTGACTTTCGTTTGATTAAAATGAAATTCTCTAAAAACCCCGGCCTTTTTTAAAATCTCATAAACAGTTTCGGTAGGTTGAGCGCCCCTTTCAAGAAAATATAGAATCCCGGGAATATTTAAATAGGTTTGATTTTTTATCGGATCATAAAAACCCACTTTCTGAAGATCTCTTCCTTCTCTTCGAGATCGCACATCAATTGCAACGATTCGATAAAGGGCTCATTGGGATAGATGTAGATTAACTAGAACCCCCCCTAGAAACGTATACGAAGTTTTCTCCTCGTACGGCTCGAGAAATTGTAAGTTAGATCTATGTATCGTATTAGAATGCTAAATGGTTACATAACATCATCAAATCAATTAGACTATGGATTATTTAATCCTTTTTTTTATTCCTATTTATGAAAAAAAATCATTTGTATTCTCATAACTCAAGTTGGATAACTCTGAAATAGTTCAAAAGAAAACTAGGCATTTCATTTTTTGAGTGGTCTCAAACCCCTTTTTTTGTCTCGTTTAGAATATATTTTGATTCTTTAGCCTTTATCTAGTTGTCGAGACAATTGAAAAAGGGGGGTATTTCCTTGTTCCAAAATACTCTATCTTTCCCCGGAATCATTGGGTTTAGACATTACTTCGGTGAATTTGAATCATTTCAAAATGGCAGCAACATGCCCCTTATTTATGATTTCTTTCTATCAAAAAATCATACGAACGAGCGATTGCTGCATGATAGACTTTTGATTAAAAGAGTTTCACAAATTCCGCACAAATTTTCGTTTTTTATTTGAAACTTGCTCGAATTGGATCCTTTCGATTTCGATTTCTACTAGATCGAAAATATACTTACGAAGTTGTTCCAACTTATTAATTGGCACTAACCTTAGATCTTTGCCCCTGAGAAGTGAATCAATACTTTCTACTCGAGCTACATCATATACTGGTGACATTAACCCCCCCAAAAAACAGTGGTTCTAATGGACCAGAATAATGGATGTCGAGCCAAGAGCACCTTCATTTCTATAGAATCGAAAATGGTGGTTGTAAGAATCCACAACTGATCATGTCTGTCAAGTCGCACGTTGCTTTTTACCACATCGTTTCAAACGAAGTTTTACCATAAAATTTCTCTAGTTTAGTTTGGAGCTGATATATAATATAATTGATTCAATTAGAGAATCAGGAATAGTCATTTGTTCGATCGTTTCAGAGAAATCTATATTTTTTCTTCTTTTATATGAATTGATGCTTGCTAAAGTAAAGCAATCTTATCAAGAATTCAATTTCAATGCATTTTTTATTTTATTTAATATGCAATATTTTTATTTTCTTTAAAAAGTTATAGAAAATTTATAAATATTACGAATAAAAAGTTCTTTGTTTATTATTCAATTTACATTTTATTCAATTTACATTTCATCTTCAAGTAACCTACTAATAGGATATATTCAACAATCTCCGCCTTCTTCGAGTATCAAATAGTCCGAAGAAATGATTCAAATAGTTAGTTAATTGAAAAACTCTCCCTCATCCAAATATCACTATTTGAATAACGTTTTACTAAGGATCGCTTTTGATCATCTAAATCGGTGATGCAAAAATATAGATTGAAACAATCGAATTTCTTTTTTTCATAGAGTGCGGGTGGATAAAAAAGGTTGATGGAAAGGAAGATTTAGGCTCTTTTATGACATCAATCGAATTTTTTATTCGAGACAAATAAAATACAAGATCAAATATTGAAAAACGAGGTTCAAAGAAAATACATGTGTTACATATGTAACTTGATGGTTTGTTAATCAGATTTCTAGAGACACTGAAATTGAAATTGATATCTTACATTGTCGATTAACGCTGATTATCATATGGATATAGTATATTTCGAAATAACTAACTCAAATAAAAATCTTCTAAGACAATGGATATACCCTGAAAGGCACATTCTCTCCCTTATTTTACCTTTTTTTTTACTTTACGTTATTGCAAATTATTGTCATCTAATCTAGGGTCCTGACTTATGTAAATCATAATTCGATATAGCTCCATCTGTATTTATTTGAACTCAATTTGAGAAAAAAAAAATATGATTAAAAATCAGAAACACGAATGACGTTCTATCCATTCAATATTTGAATTTTAAAGATAAAGCAAAATTAGTTCAAAAAGAAAATTTGCATTTCATTAGTCTCATAATTTCTCTTTATATAATATCGATCTTTATATAGATCTAGAAATAATAGGTATTCCCTGGGACGGAAGGATTCGAACCTCCGAATACCGGGACCAAAACCCGTTGCCTTACCACTTGGCCACGCCCCATTGCGATTTCTATTCGATACTAATACTAATAAAGTATTAGTATTGGTATTGCTTATTCGTCAATTCCAGTCCAAATATCTATGGCCTCTTTTGTTCCTGGAATTTGGACACGTGTAGATATAGAATTATCTATAGATAAAACAAAACTGAATTTTTTGCTCATTACATATAATTCATATAAGAATATTATATGAAAGGATGATTTCTTCAATTCGCAAAATAAAATAGAAAAATTTTTGATTAGCGGAGTTCAAGTTAAAAAAAGTATTTTTTTTAATCTACCTTACTTTCGTCATTTTTACCATATATCAATTATCAATAATAATATTATTATTATATTATTATAATAATATATTATTATATATTTATATTAAATAAATCAAAATCCAATTATCTCCAAGTCAAAAAAAAATGTTTGTTATGCTTAATATCCTTAATTTGATCTGTCTTAATTCCACCCTTTATTCGAGTAGTTTTTTCTTAGCCAAATTGCCCGAGGCCTACGCTTTTTTGAGTCCAATCGTAGATTTTATGCCAGTAATACCCCTTCTCTTTTTTCTCTTAGCCTTTGTTTGGCAAGCAGCTGTAAGTTTTCGATGAAATTTTTAATAATGTCCTAGCTTTCGAAAAAAAAATTCTAAGAACGGATAAGATCATATAAGTCTTATAGTATGAACTCTCGATTTAAATAATTCTTAGATAGCTTAGAGAAAGCTGAATGACCCCCCCCATTTCCTCATTTTTATTCCTTTCCATTTATTGAATAATCCTATTATTAATAATAATAAAGTAAAGGCCCCGAGGGGGTAGGAAAGACTTTTTTTGGAATAAGAGTCCACTCTTTTCTTTCATTCCAAAAAAATTTATGAAATTTCTTTTTTATTTCATTTCTAGAAACCTTTTCATTTATTGGGGTAAAAATAGGGTATGCGGTATAAAAATGGAGAATCTATTCTCTTTTTTTTTCAAAACAAAAATGATCTTTTGGAGATTGTGTAATGCTTACTCTCAAACTCTTTGTTTACACGGTAGTGATATTTTTTGTTTCTCTGTTCATCTTTGGATTCCTGTCTAATGATCCAGGACGTAATCCTGGGCGTGAAGAATAAAAAAAGAGGCCTTTCCTTTTACTTGCTTAATTTTTTGAATGTTCTTAGGATTTTATCTATTGCACATCTTTTTTTAATTAATAAAAAAAAAGTTCGAAGAGTTGGAATTTCCAAGATAAATAAAATACCGAGTTATCAACGGAAAGGGAAAGAGAGGGATTCGAACCCTCGGTACGAAAAGCTCGTACAACGGATTAGCAATCCGACGCTTTAGTCCACTCAGCCATCTCTCCGAATTGAAAAAGGCTAATTACTATGGTACATAGTTTCATTACACAAAATGGAAGACTTCCCCCAATCCCTTCTTTATCTATTTTAGATATATTATTTTACTTTTACTATTTAGATAGTATTTTACTATATTGATATATACAATATTGATATATACAACTTTAATATATACAACTTTGAGAAGCAATCCTATTTAGATAAAGAAAAGACTCAAAAGAGATATTTCGAATAACAAAAAAAAAATACCGAAAAAAAGAGTTGTTTTGTTTTCTTTGCACGGCCTGGCCTGGTCATTACCTAGCCGGGCCTTTTTTTTTTGTTTTTGTTCAAACAAAATAAAAATAAAAAATCGTAGATAAAAAAAAATGATTTTGCTTTATTTTAAATAGAAAATGCTTGGCTTGTTATTGAAACAATAATCAGAAGACGAATTATTTCCATATCTATATCTATGATAGAGAATCAAAGTTTTATTTCTTATTATATTAGTAATTTATATTAGTAATATAAATTACTAATATTATTATTATTATATTTTTAAGTAAATTTTTTAAGTAAATTAGAAAAAAAAAGAAAAAAGACAATTGTCGATTGTTGTGCAATCCATTTTTTGGCCATGACATAAATAGTTTTATAGAGCCCTATCTGTTCTGTCCAAAAGCCTCGAAAGAACTTGGTATTTATTTTTTTTTGAATTACTAGTACTCTTTTCTTATCTTGATTGCCTCGGATTTCCTTGTTCGACAAAAAGTGTATTTCTATACAATAATCGCATTGTAGCGGGTATAGTTTAGTGGTAAAAGTGTGATTCGTTTTATTAAGCCCTTATATAGTTAAGGGGTCCCCTCGGTTTAATTCCTATTCCGAGCAGAAACTTTATTTCTTAAAAGGCTTTAATCCTTTACCTCTCAATGAAAGAGATTCGAGGCAGAATATACATTCTCGTGATTTGTATCCAAGGGTGAAGTATAAATTGAAAAATTTGATTATTAAATAAATATTAATTGCGAAACATAATTTTTGTTTGA